ATTTCCAGATATATTACTCAAACACAATACGCTCAAATACTAATACTAAAATTCTGACCCTGTTGTTTCAAACATATGATACGGTTTAGTAAAGAAATAGATTAGATTAGTTTATATATGTAAACCTGTAAAATACAAAAAATAATATTATTATCATCATTATATAATATATAATTAATATAATATATTATAATTATATATATCTATATATTATATATATATAATAACAAACAAATAGAAACAAATCTAATTTCGTAATTTGAATCTGTCGGAATATAGGATTTCGGAACAATAAATAAAAAAATTATGGTTAAACCAAAACGGCGTTTTCTGAAATCCAAGCGGACTTTTCATAGTCGATTGCCCCCGATTGGATCGGGGGATCAAATTGATTATAGAAACATGAGTGTAATTAGTCGATTTATTAGTGAACAGGGAAAAATATTATCTAGACGAGTAAATAAATTGAACTTGAAACAACAACGATTAATTACTAGTGCTATAAAACAGGCTCGTATTTTATCTTTATTACCCTTTATTAATAATGAAAAACAATTTGAAAGAACCTTAGGATTTGGAACCAGAAAAAAATAAGCTTATTCTTTAATTGAATCCAAAATACAATCTGAACTCAAACGAAGAATAATGTTTTTTTTATTGAGCATGTTTTATATTATCATATTTTAATCCTCTGTTTTTATCATCCTAATTTCGTTTCTTTAGACTTCACTTTCCCGGAGTTTATTCTCCGGGGAACGACGTTTAAACCATTCCGATGTATTTATTTCAATCTCCTTATTTCATGATCTCATTGAAAATTATATAAAGACAATTCTTATTTGATATAGCTATTTGTGCCAGTATTTTACGATTCAGAAATAACTGCTTCTTCTGCAGATCGTGTATTAATTTACTATAACTCTGCGATACCCTATTCCCGCGAATTTCTGCGTTTAGCCGAAGGATCCACAAACGACGAAAGTCCCTCTTTTGTCTATCTCTATCTCGATGAGCCGAAAATAAAGCTCTTATTTTCTGTTGAGTAATAGTTCGAGTAAGTTTTGAATGAGCTCCTCGAAAGCTTGCTGCAAATAAACGAATTTTTTTTCTACGCCTACGAGCTCCTCGTATAATTCTGGTCATTGACTAAATGGAACTTTGTTTGATTAATAACTAATGAATTGATTTTATTTTAGTTATTATTTTCCTTGTCTATTAATAACAAAACGATTGTTCCAATGTATAAAATAAAAATTCCAACAGCTTTTGCTACTATAACCCTTCCCCCCCGACCAACCTATTTGTTTATTTTTTCTAATCATTTTACCCCAAACTAAGAATTTGGGTTAGTATTATATTAGATGTCAGAAATGGATATAATACATATATAAATATATAAGGAAATGATAGGTTACATCGTTTCTATGGTTATTTATTAAATAAAACGGTGAGGTCCTCTCTATACACCGGAGCCCCCTTCGGTTAACTAACAAGGTTAGGTTTACTGGCCACTTGTACAGTTCACATCGCTCTACCTATGAATTATCTAGTACTAGATCTTTCACAAGAGGATCAATTTGGATAGTAACGGTATTTAATTAGGAAAGTTGGCTGCTGGTGGTAGTTGATTCTGTTAGTCCGTCTGTTCTTTCAAGAATGCGAGCATAGGGTTAAAATAAGGATTTCTCCGCTTAATGAAATACCACTGGAGACTTTTTTCTTATCGTAAATTGTAAATTGAAGTAAGTCGATTTACACCAATATAAAACCATAATATTCATAGGTAGTTGATATCTTTTTTTATTTTGTCCTTATGCTATATCTATATAGATTTGAACGAGTCGCACATACACCCTAGTACATGTTCCTCGGCGCTGAGGACATCCCCGAAGAGCAGGGGATTTTGTGACATTTCTAATTGGCTGTCTTGTATTTCTAATAAGTTGTTTAAAAGTTGGCATGATGAATCATATCATATCCATAATGAACCGGTTTAGATCAATCCTAACCGGATAATTATGAACGACTTAATAGAATTTTGAATTCAATAAAAAGCTAAAACACCAAATCCGGATATTTGCGTGAAATACAGGACTTATCCGTCATCCGCTACAAGATCAATAATTCCATGAGCTTGGGCTTCTGTTGCTGACATAAACACATCCCTTTCCATATCTTCTGATACAACCCATAGGGGTTTGCCCGTTCTTTGTACATAAATCTCTGTCAGGGTTTCACGCAATTTCAGAAGTTCTTCCGCTTCTAGGACAAATTCTACTGTTTGTGCCTCAAAATAAGAACTAGCAGGTTGATGAATCATTACCCTGATGATTATAATAATTATTCTATTTCTCATGATGAGTCGAAGAAAAAAGAACAAATTCAACAACCGTACAGGCATCTTTTGCACGTGTTGCATACGGCTATACAATGTAATTTACTTACACTTTCCATCGAAGAAAGATAAAAAAAACTATCATACCTAGATCTGTAAATTTTCCAATTTACCATCTTTACTTTATTTTTCCGAGCTAAAATAATATGATGGTCCCGTTGCTTTATATATTTATTTCGTCTGTAAGCCGGCAATCCCAAAGTTTCTTGTTGATTCAATCAAATAAATAATAAAAATAATCAATTCTCTTTTTCTTTTTGTCGTACTCTTTGATATTTGATATAAAAATATAATACTCTTTGCATAACATAAAGGTTGTTCATAGCCTCCCCGCGTGAAAACAAAAAAGTTTAAAAGTTTGTGCCGCTGCAACAAACTCCCGAAAAACGAAAATATTTTTTAATCTCATAATACTATATCGATACATAATCTAATGTTTTGGTTTTGAAAAAAAAAAATTCATATCGAATTCGAAGTGCCATGCTGTTATTACTTAATATTCCGATTTCATATGGCGAAGGCATAGTTTACTTTTGTCTCTCAAATCAAAAAACTCATTGGCGCCAAGCGCGAGGGAATGCTAGACGTTTGGTAATAGCTCCTCCAACGAGGAGAAAAGATCCCATTGAGGCGGCTAATCCCATGCATATTGTATGTACAGTTGGTCGCACAAATTGCATAGTATCATAAATAGCAACTCCAGGTATTACCCACCCTCCGGGAGAGTTTATAAAAAAAAATAAATCTTTGGTATCATTTTCTATACTGAGATATACCAAAAGACTAATAAGTTGATTCGAGATCTCACTATCAACCCCCTGGCCTAAAAAAAGGAGTCTTTCTCGATAAAGTCGGTTAATTAGGATTAAACTGTCTCCCCTAGAAACCATACATGCACCTTTTGATGTATACGGTTCAAAAAAAAAATCAATGTGTAGTGTATATTTCCGCCGCTTTCCTTTTTTTATAGCTTTCGAACAAAGGAACTTTTTTATTGCATATTTCACATATTTAAAAAAGGCTGAGTTTTTTCTTTTTCCCTAGAATTTGAATAAAAAAAAGAGGGCATAAAACTTATCGAACGAACTTTTCATTGATGTATTGTTTTCACCGAGATTCAATCCAAATCATGATGCTATTTTCTTGTTCCTTAATGGGACCCTTTAATATTTTTAGGTTTATGTTCTACTCCGGGCAAAGATCCGCCCCATTTTTATTTGCATATGCATATATAGGGCAAATACGCCTAATACCATTACCGTTTTTTTTTGCTTTGTTACACCTTTTTTTAATTCATTTAATTTTCCAATCTTATCCCCAATATTCATCATATTACTCGATTGATTAAGATATCTCCTATGGAAAACCAGTTAAGTGAAAATCATCCATTATTTCCGATTCGGGTTTTCTAAGCGGAGCCTGGATACTTCATTTTATTGGTTCATACAAGTCAACCATAAACTATTTTAAGTGTAATTGATAATAATCCGAACCCCCCGTACAAAAAAAGGATCTAATTAATTGTACTTCACGCTTCAATTTTTTGATGATTCAATCAATCATTTTACATTTTAGGGTGAAACATAGTAAATCTAGGAAAGATAACGGGGAAATCCCATATGGCCCAAGATATCTGACAAGCCGCACTATATATCAATCCAAGTTGAATAGGCCTCCCCGGGAAGTCGAAAGGGTACTCTTGGAACACCAATAGGCATGAAAAAAATAAGGACCTTGAGGACTCTATTTCACTTTGATGTGGAAACGTAACAAAAGATGATAGGTACACAATAGTTGCTAAAGTAAAGTGTTCTTAACCCCCCATTGCGTATTAGTACTTATCGGGTATAAAATTAATCTGTTTATCTTTGTTCCTACAAGCGGGTTGATTATTAGTAACAGAATACCAATAGAATAGAAAAAGAGGGATCCATGTTTCACGACAACCTACTGACTGAAAGGGACGAAAGGGAAGGGGTCTTTTTTCCAATGCAATAAAATTTAATTTTTTCTTTGCTAAAATGAGGGGTATTTCCATGGGTTTACCTTGGTATCGTGTTCATACCGTCGTATTGAATGATCCCGGACGGCTAATTGCTGTTCATATAATGCATACAGCTCTGGTTTCTGGTTGGGCCGGGTCAATGGCTTTATATGAATTAGCAATTTTTGATCCCTCTGACACAGTTATTGATCCAATGTGGAGACAAGGTATGTTCGTTATACCCTTTATGACTCGTTTAGGAATAACCAATTCGTGGAGTGGTTGGAGTATCACAGGGGGGGCTATAACGAATCCGGGTATTTGGAGTTATGAAGGCGTGGCAGGGGCACATATTGCATTTTCTGGTTTGTGCTTCTTGGCCGCTATTTGGCATTGGGTCTATTGGGATTTAGAAATATTTTTTGATGACCGTATAGGAAAACCCGTTTTGGATTTGCCCAAAATATTTGGAATTCATTTATTTCTCTCAGGAGTAGTTTGCTTTAGTTTTGGTGTATTTCATGTAACTGGCTTGTATGGTCCTGGAATATGGGTTTCTGACCCTTATGGGCTAACTGGAAAAATACAACCGGTAACTCCGGCGTGGGGTGTGGAAGGCTTTGATCCTTTTGTTCCAGGAGGAATAGCCTCTCATCATATTGCAGCAGGGACATTGGGAATATTAGCGGGCCTATTCCATCTTTGTGTCCGCCCGCCTCAACGTCTATACAAAGGATTACGTATGGGCAATATTGAAACTGTTCTTTCCAGTAGTATTGCTGCTGTTTTTTTTGCCGCTTTTGTAGTTGCTGGAACCATGTGGTATGGTTCAGCAACTACTCCAATCGAATTATTTGGCCCCACCCGTTATCAATGGGATCAGGGATACTTCCAGCAAGAAATATATCGAATAGTTGGCACAGGGCTCTCCGAAAATAAAAGTTTATCGGAAGCTTGGTCTAAAATTCCCGAAAAATTGTCTTTTTATGATTACATCGGAAATAATCCGGCAAAGGGGGGCTTATTTAGAGCGGGTTCAATGGACAACGGGGATGGAATAGCTGTTGGGTGGTTAGGACACCCCATCTTTAGAGATAAAGAAGGGCGCGAACTTTTTGTACGTCGTATGCCTACTTTTTTTGAAACATTTCCAGTTGTTTTGATAGACAGAGACGGAATTATTAGAGCGGATGTTCCTTTTAGAAGGGCAGAATCGAAGTATAGTGTCGAACAAGTAGGTGTAACTGTTGAGTTTTATGGTGGCGAACTCGACGGAGTCAGTTATATCGACCCTATTACTGTTAAAAAATATGCTCGACGCGCTCAATTGGGCGAAATTTTTGAATTTGATCGTGCTACGTTGAAATCTGATGGGGTTTTTCGTAGCAGTCCAAGGGGTTGGTTTACTTTTGGTCATGTTTCCTTTGCTTTGCTCTTTTTCTTCGGACATATTTGGCATGGTGCTAGAACCCTGTTCCGAGATGTTTTTGCTGGTATTGACCCAGATTTGGATGCTCAAGTAGAATTTGGAACATTCCAAAAACTTGGAGATCCAACTACAAGAAGACAGGTAGTCTGATACAACACTTTTTCTCTTTTATTTACTATTATTTGGTGCAATTGACATAGTCAGGATATAAATATTGATTTGAACTATTGTCCGCTCTTTGACTTCTGCTCTTTATTTCGACGTAAAATAATCCCAACTAAATCTAATTAGGTACGGAAGCTAGAATTGTAAACCACGATTGAATATATGGAAGCATTGGTTTATACATTCCTTTTAGTCTCGACTCTAGGAATTATTTTTTTCGCTATCTTTTTTCGAGAACCGCCTAAAGTTCCAACAAAACAAAAAAGATGAATTTTTTTTTTTATTATCTCAATTGAAGTAACGAGCCCACGCAAGGGGGCTCATTACTTCAACTAGTCCCCGTGTTCGTCGAATGGATCTCGTAGTTGTTGAGAGGGCTGCCCAAAAGCGATATATAAGGCGTACCCAGTAAAACTTACAAGTAAACCAGATATAGAGATGGCAACTAGGGTTGCTGTTTCCATTGTTATATAATTTTAAGATCGCAATAGATCTATGATAAGATGTAATAGTATACAAAGTCAACAGAGCTTAATAATAGGATTTATGGCTACACAAACCATTGGGGTTAGTTCTAAATCTGTTTCAAAACGAACTAACACAGGATCGTTATTAAAACCATTAAATTCGGAATATGGTAAAGTGGCTCCCGGGTGGGGAACTACCCCTTTGATGGGTGTTGCAATGGCTCTATTTGCAATATTTCTATCTATTATTTTGGAAATTTATAATTCTTCCGTTTTACTATATGGAATTTCAATGAATTAGATCCACAAGATCTACGAAATCTTAGTTTTGCAATACAAATAGAACTATTTAGGTCTTGAATTTCTAGTCCATTCTATTTTGGTAGTTAGACCGTGGAATTTATTTTTTTATGGGCTGTATTTCCGGAATATGAGTGTGTGACTTGTTATAATGGCTTCTAGTGATAATACAGAGAACGAGTCTGTCATCTTTATTGATAAAAATGGGTGTTTCTACCCCGTCGGATATTGATTCTAGTATCTGGAACACGGAATATATGAAATAAATCAAGAAATATTGGAACTATGATTCATACTTAATATTCATACCTTATGTCCGGACTACAACAAATTTTCAAAAATAAATAACATTATAATACGTTTTTTATTCTTTCAAGTTTATTAAGATCGATTCAGTGAAGAAGTGATTATCTTGTGGTTTTTACTCATGGAATCTTTGTTTGGTCTTATCTTGGCTTGTAGATTTTGTTGAATCATGGCGGTTCCAGTATGAATCTGAGGTTTTTGTAGATTCATAAAGTCCTAACAAGATAAATTCCTATCAAAATCATAAAATAATAGTAAAATTATTTATATGTTCCATGTATGCAAACAAAAAGACTAAATCAAAGAAATAAATAGGTAAAGAGAAAATTCAAGAAGCCTGTAACGATCAACATATGAATGAGCCGACTTGATATTATGGCATTATCATTACAAAAAATTTCGTATTTTTTTTTGATCTTTTAAAAGAAAAAATAGTAGGATTCATAAGTTTTAACTAGTTTATTACATATAGGATCAGTATTTCAATATTGAGGTGTTTTTGCTTGAGCTGTACGAGATAAAAGTCTCATATACAGTTCTAAGAGAGGGAGTTTCTTTGGTTTACCTATCTCAATAAAATTTATGATTGGTTTGAAGAACGTCTCGAGATTCAGGCGATTGCAGATGATATAACTAGTAAATATGTGCCCCCACATGTCAATATATTTTATTGTCTAGGAGGAATTACGCTTACTTGTTTTTTAGTACAAGTAGCTACAGGATTCGCTATGACCTTTTACTATCGTCCGACCGTTACTGAGGCTTTTGCCTCGGTTCAATACATAATGACGGAAACTAAGTTTGGTTGGTTAATCCGATCAGTTCATCGATGGTCGGCAAGTATGATGGTCCTAATGATGATTCTGCATGTATTTCGTGTATATCTCACAGGTGGCTTTAAAAAACCCCGAGAATTGACTTGGGTTACGGGTGTGGTTCTGGCTGTATTGACCACATCTTTTGGTGTAACTGGTTATTCTTTACCTCGGGATCAAATTGGTTATTGGGCGGTAAAAATTGTAACAGGTGTGCCCGAGGGTATTCCTGTAATAGGATTTTCTTTGGTAGAGTTATTACGTGGAAGTCCTAGTGTGGGACAATTCACCTTAACTCGATTTTATAGTTTACACACTTTTGTATTGCCTCTTCTTACTGCTGTATTTATGTTAATGCACTTTTCAATGATACGTAAACAAGGTATTTCAGGTCCTTTATAGAAAAGATATATTATAACTATTTGGAATAAATAGTTTATCACTTGGTGTAGGAACAATAGGTTTTCGTTGCTATTAAGTATGGATTATTTAAAAGAATAAGACATGTCTTTGGTTTTTAACCCTGGACTGCAGTTAAACTGTAGTTTATTTTATACGAATAGTTGAAACTCTCCGAAGAGAAAAAGGGGATTATGGCAGTGTGTGACTTGAACTACTGATTTGGCCGTGCAGACATATGTTCTTATCTATCTGCCACATTTTAATTCATAACCAAACGTGTTCTTGTTTCAACCAACGGCGTAATCTCGCGTAAGCCGGTTCCGATTGAAGATAATCTTTTCTATGATCCACAGTAGCGGGTTGTGCATAGGCTTCGTAAGATCCAGTCTACTCTACTAAGTAAAATTTTTTCTATTTCACTAACTAATAGTATGGAAATGCATTCATTTCTTTTGCATTGATTAGATTGAGAACATTATCGGGGTGAAACAAAGGATCTAAAGAAGAACAGAGGCTACACTTTGTTAGTAACAAGTAAACCCTTTCCTTTGCATGTCCAATTATCTATCTATCTTAGGTATAAACAAAAATATAGAGGTTTGAGATGACCCAGAAAGCATTTTATCATGATCAACTTTGTAAGCCTATTGGGGTGTTGAGTAATTACTTGTAAGATTAGATCGCTAGATTGTGGATAAAGGGGTGGAATTCGGTAAATGTTTTCTTTTTCTTAATTTTACATATAAGCATTAATATGTATATGTGTATAACAATATCAATAATTTTTATAATATTTTTTTTGATACCTTTGATTCTTTTGCTCGAGCCGGATGATCAAAAATTATCATATCCGGTTCCTTCGGGGGGTAGATCTACCATCACCTATCTCAATAACAAAAAAACCCGATTTAAGCGATCCTGTATTAAGAGCTAAGTTGGCCAAGGGGATGGGCCATAATTATTACGGAGAACCCGCATGGCCAAATGATCTTTTATATATTTTTCCGGTAGTAATTTTAGGAACTATTGCATGTAACGTGGGCTTAGCGGTTCTAGAACCATCAATGATTGGTGAACCCGCGGATCCTTTTGCAACTCCTTTGGAAATATTACCAGAATGGTATTTCTTTCCTGTATTTCAAATACTTCGTACAGTACCCAATAAATTATTGGGTGTTCTTTTAATGATTTCAGTACCCGTGGGATTATTAATAGTACCTTTTTTGGAAAATATTAATAAATTCCAAAATCCATTTCGTCGTCCAATAGCGACACCCATATTTTTGATTGGTACCACAACAGCCCTTTGGTTGGGCGTTGGGGCAACACTTCCTATTTATAAATCCTTAACATTAGGTCTTTTTGAAATTAATTAAATTGTAAAATTATTATATATAGTAAAATAAAGATTATTATATTATATATATAATTATAATATTATATATAATATAATGTGTGTATCTAGGGAATAACTGTTTCAAACTTAAGTTTTTCCCTAGATACATTTGTTCAATTAGATTCAGTATAATATATGGATTATACTAAATACTAAAGGTTAAAAACACCCCTTTGTAGTTTTATAATTTAAAAGATAAAATTTAAAATATATTTTTTGGGAAATCAAGTTCAGAATGCTCTTCTAGAATATCCCATATAGTTTTTACATCTGCTAGTCGAAAATGCTCTATTTTCATAAGATCTTCTTGACTTTTATTCAAAAAATCATACAATGTATGTATATTTGCACTTTTAAGGTAATTATAGATCCTGGGGGGCAATTCTAATTGGTCAATATAAATATATTTCAATGTTATTTTTTCTTTATTTATCTTTAGTTTAGTGAATTTATCATTAAGGGTAAAAAGAGGTAAAGTCATTTTGTATTTATTGTCCTCTAAATATAAGTTTTGTTCTTCTGCATGTAGAAAAGGTATAAATAAATCAACTAAGTTTCGGGAAGCTTCATGAAGTGCTTCTTTCGGAGTTAAACTGCCATTTGTCCAGATTTCGATAAAAAGTATCTCTTGTTTTTCATTCCCATAGGAATGAATGCTATGATTCACATTTTGAACGGGCATGAATACCGCATCTATAGGATAATTTCCGTCTTGAAAATTATTTAACGTTTTTATACGATATTTACGATTACGCTCGATTTGTAATCCAATACAAAAATCAATGGGTTCTGTCAAACTAGCTATATACTGTGTATTATCAATGATTTTCACAAAAGGCGGTGAAATGATATCTTGTGCAGTTACATACCTCGGGCCCCTGACACAAATAGATGCGTCGCAAGTTCCATACAAATTACTTCTCAATACAATTTCTTTTAAATTCATTAAAATTTCATGCACCGATTCTTGAATACCTACTACGGTAGAATATTCGTGTGGTATTTTCTCAGATTTTGCACGTGTGATACACGTTCCGTCTATTTCTCCAAGCAGAGCTCTTCGCATCGTAATGCCTATTGTATCGGCTTGCCCTTTCATAAGTGGAGACAGTACAAAACGCCCATAATAAAAACGTTTATTGTCTAATTTTAATTCAACACATTTCCATTGTAATGTCCGAGCGGATACTGTTAATTTCTCTAGAACCATATATTGGTTGCTCCGATCGTTGAATCGTTTATTTCTCTTGAATTCTTTATTTTAATTTATTTTTACACACGTCTTTTTTTAGGAGGCCGACAGCCATTGTGTGGCATGGGGGTTATATCGCGTACAAAACTTAATAGCATACCACTTCTACGAATAGCTCGTAATGCTGCATCTCTGCCGAGACCGGGGCCCTTTATCATAACTTCCGCGCCTTTCATACCTCGTTCCACTACAGTATTAATGACGTTTTCTGCTGCGGTTTGCGCAGCAAATGGTGTCCCTCTTGTTGTACCTTTGAATCCACAAGTACCGGCGGAGGACCACGAAATTACCCGACCTCGTCCATCTGTAACAGCTATAATGGTATTGTTGAAACTTGCTTGAACGTGAATAACCCCCTTTTGTATTCTAGGTGCATTCTTAGATAAACCAATACGTCCATTACTACGTGAACCGATTCTTGATATAGGTTTTACCATATATATTGTATCATTTCATAAATATGAGTTGGCAAGAGATATATGGATATATCCATTTCATGTTAAACTGAAGGTTGTTTTTTGTTATTATTATATTTTTTTTATTTATTATATATATTATATAATTTGGGTATCGGGTCTTTTAAATACTTTTTTTAGAAACCTTGTCTTTGTTTATGTTTCGGGTTTAAACAAGTTACTAGAATTCGTTGTCGCTTTCGGATCAATCGACATTTTTCACAAATTTTACGAACCGAGGCTCTTATTTTCATATGACTAAATTAATTTATATTATATATAATATATGTATTATTTTCAATTTATAACCTAAAATTTTGTCTTCACTAAAAGGTAGAAATTAAAAAAAGGATCTAAATCCTTTAAATCTTTGATGCGTTCTTTGTTTAAGCAGTATACGTATAAAATTATGTAGGATCTTTACTGTGGGAATCAATAATTAAAGGGTCCATTTTTGTTCTTTCATTACAAGTAAAACTCATTGAATTATTAAGTATAAAGTAGTAGTGATATTAGACAACCAACAACTCGTTTTAGTTTTTTTTCATAATTTGATCCAATTCGGATATCAGAAATAATTACCATATATAATACAAAATTTCTCCGCCGATTTCTTCGAATCGAGCTTCTCGGTCTGTCATTATACCTCTCGAGGTAGAAAGAATTACAATACCCATACCACTTAAAATTCTAGGAATTCGTTGATAGTTCGAATATATTCGTAAACCGGGACGGCTAATTTGTTTTAAATTCAAAAAATTTCTTCTATATGTTTTTTGCCTATTCTTTCGATGTCGTAGGATTGAAATCAAAAAATCTTGGTTGCTTTCCTCATGCTTTTTAACGTTTTCGATAAAACCTTCTCGTAAAAGTATTTTAACAAAGTTTTCGGCGCTGTTAGTCGATGCTATTCGAACCGTTTTTTTTCTATTCATGTCAGCATTTCGTATAGAGGTTATTGTATCAGTACTAGTGATTTTACCCATGATGAACAAATACTCCGAAATTTTATATAATCAGCATGTTCTTATTTATTTTTTTATTTTTATGTTTAAAAAATATGAAGCATATACATGAAATAAAATTAACTAATGAATTTATTTCATTAAAATATCCGATATCCGACTATAAATTATAATATCTCGGGGGCTAATGAGATTATTTTAGTAAAATTAAAATGTCTCAATTCCCTGGCAATTCCTCCAAAAACTCGAGTTCCTTTTGGATTTCCTTCTGGATCAATGACAACCGCAGCATTATCATCATTTCGTATTATTATACCATTTTCGCGTTTAAGTTCTTTACAAGTACGGACAATTACAGCCCTGACCACTTCTGATCTTTTTAAGGGCATATTGGGCATTGCGTCTTTGATCACAGCAAAAATAATGTCACCAATCTGAGCATACCGGCGATTATTAGTTCCTAGGATTCGAATACACATCAACTCTCGAGCTCCGCTATTGTCTGCTACAGTTAAATGGGTATGAGGTTGAATCATAATTTTTAGAATCTCCTATTGCAATCAAATAATTTTTTAATTATACATTTCTATCTAGTTTAATGACCGCTACCCAATATTCGGGAGATCCTTTCCCCGAACCCATTCGAGTTTCTGCTGGTTTTACTGTAATTGGTTTGTCTGGAAATATACGTACCCATACCTTTCCGCTTTACTAGATGTGATCCAAGCGGGTTCAAGTGACTGAAGAGCATATTTACCAAAACAAATACAATACAAATACAATTTAAGATATTCCCATCATTCTTCCTCTATGTTGTTTACGGAATCTGGTGTTTGGGTGAGGGTTATATATATATAGGATTGTTTCTCCCAATTACATCTATACTACAGAACCGTACATGAGAGTTTCTTCTCATACAGCTACTCGCGAATGAAAAAGGCGTATTCATTTTTAATTAAGATCTACATAATGAATAATTCACAAAATATTGGGAGTTTTGCGATTTTATGCGATGTCGTTACTCTTTATAATATCTAGTTCAGTCTTAAAGACAGTTCACGACTTATCAGTATACTTGATCGTTTGTTCCGCCATCCCGCCCAATGAATCTTATGTTCAAAAAAAATTATATTTACGGGTTCCGCCGTTCAAACCGTCTATATTAATGGTTAGGTCTGAATTTCCCAACGGATTTAAATTAAATTTGTTTTTGAGTCAATATTCTTACAAGTAGAGTCTTATTATTCCTCGTTTCTAAATATCCAAATTTTTATGCCTAATATACCATAGATAGTTCGAGTTGGATAGGAACAATAATCAATTTTAGACCGAATGCTTTGTAGAGGAACTTTACCGTCTCTGATCCATTCGACATGTGCTATTTCTTTTCCGTCGATCCGGCCTGCAATTTGTATTTGAATTCCATTTGTATTTGCCTGTTTGGTTAATTCAATAGCTTTTTTAATTGCTTTGCGAAATGAAACTCTATTTTTTAATTTATCGGTTATAAATTCTGCAAGAATATTAGGGTAACCATAAGGTTTTTCTATTCTTTTAATAGTAATGTTAAGCTTTTTTGTCATATAATTTAATTCTTTTTGTACGTTCATTTGTAAGTCTTCAAGTCCTCTCGATTTCTCTCCTACTCCTATTAATAATTTTGGGAATCCCATATAGATTATAACCTGAACCAAATCGACTCGTTTTTGAATCTTTATACGTGCAATACCGTCTACATGGGAGGATATTCGCATATTTGTTTGTACATAATTCTTGATAAAATCCCGTATTTTTTGATCTTCTTGTAAACCGTAAGAATAATCTTTTGGTTGGGCAAACCAAAGGGAACGGTGATTTTGGGTTGTACCAAGTCTGAAAATAAGTGGATTTATTTTTTGACCCATACATCTCCATTATACGTAATATCTGTATATTTATTTTTATGGATGCATCCGGTTTTGTTGAACCATATGATGTATTCCGCATATTCAGATAAAGATATATCTTTTAATACAATAGTTATATGACAGGTTGGACTTTTTATTAAATAATTACGTCCTCGAGCCTGGGCTTTTGATTTTTTCATGGTAGTACCTTTGTTAACTTCAGTTTTACTAATAACTAAAGTTTCTTTGCTAAAACCTATATTATGAATAGCGTTCGCTGCTGCTGAATAAACTAATTTTAAAATGGGATTACAGGTTCGATAAGGCATTAGTTCTAATATGCTAATTATTTCTTCATAAGAACGTCCACGAATCTGATTAATGACTCTTCGTGCTTTATGAGCAGACATACTAAATATATGTTGACTGAAAGTGTATGTTTTTGTATTTGACCTCTCCCCTATCTTTGTTATCATAGGTTTCACCTCCTACTAAATTATATGAACGATAAAGATATTAAATATATTATATATATTTAATTTTAAATTAACGGCCAGATCTATTATCATTTTTTTCATGTCCCCGGAAATTTAGAGTAGGTGCAAATTCTCCCAATTTGTGACCTACCATACGATCTGTTATATAAATTGGCAAATGTCCCTTTCCATTATAGATATAAATAGTATAACCTATCATTATGGGTATAATGGTAGATGCTCGCGACCAAGTTAATATTGTTTCTTTTTCTGCCTTTGCGGCAAGCTTATTAACTTTTCTTAATAA